ATTATGTCGACTTGTCCTTTCATAAGTGGAGCCAGAATAAATCGACCATAATAAAGACGTTTACTGTCTGTTCTTGATTCAACACACTTCCACTGTAGTGTCCGAGTAGATACTGTTACTTTCTCTCGAACCATAGTAATAATATTTTTTTTGATTGAATTATTTATTTCTCTTGTTTCTCTTGAAATTGATTCACTGTTTATTTCTACACACGTCTTTTTTTCGGAGGTCTACAGCCATTATGTGGCATAGGGGTTACATCCCGTACAAAAGTTAATAGGATACCACTTCTACGAATAGCTCGTAATGCGGCGTCTCTTCCGAGACCGGGACCTTTTATCATGACTTCTGCTCGTTGCATACCCTGATCTACTACTGTACGAATAGCATTTGCTGCTGCAGTTTGAGCGGCAAAGGGTGTCCCTCTTCGCGTACCATTGAATCCACAAGTACCGGCCGAGGACCAGGAAACCACCCGACCTCGTACATCTGTAACTGTGACAATGGTATTATTAAAACTTGCTTGAACATGAATAACTCCCTTTGGTATTTTACGTGCACTTTTACGTGCACCAATACGTACATTTCTACGTAAACCAGTTCTCGGTATAGCTTTTGCCATATTATATCATCTCATAAATATGAGTCAGAAATATATGGATCTATCCATTTCATGTCAAAACAGATTCTTTATTTGTACGCTGAGTCCTTTAGTGAGTCTGATTATCCCTTTATCCTTGTCTTTGTTTATGTCTCGGGTTGGAACAAATTACTCTAATGCGCCCCCGTCTACGAATTAGTCGACATTTTTCACAAATTTTACGAACGGAAGCTCTTATTTTCATATTTTTCATTCCTTATCTTAATTCTGAATCTACTTCTTGGTAGAAAATAAGTTTCTTGAAATTTTTAATCTCGAATCGTATTGAATAAAAATCACCTAATCTTTTGAATCCTTGTTTCGGAGTCGATAAATTATACGTCCTCTGCTTGAATCATAACGACTTACTTCAATTTTGACTTTATCCCCGGGTAGTATCCGTATAAAACTACGTCGGATCTTTCCCGAAACATAACCTAGAATCAGATCCTCATTATCTAACCGAACCCGGAACATGCCATTGGGAAGTGATTCAGTAATTAAACCTTCATGAGTCCATTTTTGTTCTTTCATTCCAGGTAAAGCCTCCCTGAGGTATCAACTAATGGAGGAGAAACGATATTAGACAACTCACCCCCCTTTCTTTTTATATTTCTCAAATAGGAAGAGGTTTCGGATTTCATTTGGATATGAAATGGATTACCATATATAACATAAAATTTCTCCGCCGATTCCTTCTAGTCGAGCTTCCCGATCTGTCATTATACCCCGAGAAGTGGAAAGAATTACAATACCCATTCCACCTAAAATTCTAGGAATTCGTTGAGAGTTAGAATAGATTCGTAGACCGGGTCGGCTGATCCGTTTTAAATTTAAAAAATTTCTATAGGGTCTTTTCCTATTCCTGCTATGTCGCAGGGTTAAAACCAAAAAATTTTGGTTTTTTTCTCGATGTTTTCTGACGTTTTCGATAAAACCCTCTCGTAAAAGTATTTTAACAATATTTTCGGTAATATTAGTAGATGCTATGCGAACAACTCTTTTTCTATCCATATCAGCATTTCGTATAGAGGTTATTATCTCAGCAATAGTGTCTCTACCCATGATGAATTAAAACTTTTGTCGTCCCCAAATTGGATATAATTAACATGTTTTTCTTTTTTTTTTTATTATTGGTTTATGAATATAAATTTTTCAAGGTATATGCGCAAAACACAAGCTACGAATTAATCTAGTTCTTAATCTATTTCCCTTCAAATACCCCAAAAATTCAGATCTCTTTTTTTTTATATTTTATAATACTTCGGGAGCTAATGAAACTATTTTAGTAAAATTTAATTGTCTCAATTCGCGGGGGATTGCCCCAAAAATGCGAGTTCCTTTTGGATTTCCTTCTTGATCAATCACAACTGCAGCATTGTCATCATATCGTATTATCATACCGCTGTCACGTTTAAGTTCTTTACAGGTACGAACAATTACAGCTCTGACTACTTCTGATTTTTCTAGGGGCATATTTGGTACGGCTTCTTTGATCACAGCAACAATAACGTCACCAATATGAGCATATCGGCGATTACTAGCTCCTATGATTCGAATACACATCAATTTTCGAGCCCCGCTGTTATCCGCTACATTTAAATAGGTCTGAGGTTGAATCATATAAATTTTTGAATCTATTCTTCCAATGCAAAGGATGAAGAAAATAAAAGAAATATTATTTGTCTAAGTCTAAAAAAGAAATAGGCGATTTTGTTTCATCCCCAAGACTCATTTCTCTACGTTATACATTTTTATCCCGAAATAATAAATTGAGTTCGTATAGGCATTTTGGATGCTGCTATTAAAATAGCCCTTTTAGCTATATTTTCGGTTACTCCACTCATTTCATATAGTATTCGCCCCGGTTTAACAACAGCTACCCAATATTCAGGGGATCCTTTCCCCGAACCCATACGTGTTTCAGCAGGTCTTACTGTAACTGGTTTGTCTGGAAAGAGACGGACCCATATTTTTCCACCACGGCGTGCATTTCGTGTCATTGCCCGGCGACCTGCTTCGATTTGTCTCGATGTGATCCAAGCGGGTTCAAGTGCTTGAAGAGCATATTTACCGAAACAAATATGATTACCTCGATAAGATATTCCCTTCATTCTTCCTCTGTGTTGTTTACGGAATCTAGTTCTTTTGGGGTTATAGTTGATGGTTGTTTCGGAATGCCATCTCTACTACAGAGCTGGACGTGAGAGTTTCTTCTCATCCAGCTCCTCGCGAATAAAAGGATTCCAAATTGAATTTCAATTAATTTGAATAGCTATTAGAACATTTTTATTTTAGAAAAAATTTTATTTTTTTCTAATGTCCTAATAAATCTTTATTGTCTTTTATCCGAGTTTACCAATTCAAAAAAAAAAAGAAGGTTTTCGCGGGCGAATATTTACTCTTGCAATCTCTATTTCAGTCCTAGCACTTGTTCGTCACTTTTCAAAATAGATTAATTTATTTCCGGTTTATTTCGCCATCCTAAGTAGTGAATCATTAAGATTCGTTTATTTAATATTTAAATAAAATCTTTTGCATTCACAGGTTCCTTCGTTTCCACCACTTCGTACTAGATGATTAGGTCAGAATTCTACAATGGAGCTCATAATCCAATTTATTCTTGAGTCAACCTTCTTAGTCTTTATTGACTCAAAGCTCTTGAGTTTTTTCTTTTCTTCTATAAGAAATTCATATTTCATTATGTATGAATCAATTAGTATTGATGCTTTATTACACTGTCTTTTATGAGATGACTCATAGACCTTCCATATTGGAATTGTATATCATTGATATTCTTTTTCTCTCTTTCTCTCATCCTTCCATTTATCCACACCTTTCTTCTGTAATTTTGCTTTAAAAAAGTTAATGTTTAATTATTTCAGTTGCTACAAAGATATGACTGATTTAACATATTTTGACTGGTTCTTTAGATCTAGATAATATGAAGTGATGAATTGGTTTTCACACTATCGGGCCGGTCTTTTGTAACCCTAACCCTAAAAAAAAACCAACGAGTCACACACTAAGCATAGCAATTATATCACAAGGTCAATTGAATTTTTATTCAACCCTATAGAATTAGTTTGATTGGTAGGAAAAAGAATGAATGAGTTTCCCCTTTTTCCTTCTATCGGTTGATAGAAGGAAAAAACGATGAAAGTTTTCTTATTCCTCTTCCTTGTCTATAAAAATCCAAATTTTGATGCCCAAGACCCCATAGATAGTTCGAACTGTATAGGAACAATAATCTATTTTCGCTCGAATGGTTTGTAGGGGAACCCTGCCTTCTCTGATCCATTCGACACGGGCGATTTCTTTTCCGTCGATACGCCCTGCAATTTGTACTTGAATTCCTTTTGTATCCGCTTGTTCAGTTAATTCAATAGCCTTTTTCATTGCTTTTCGAAATGAAACTCGATTCTTTAATTGTCCGGCTATAAATTCTGCAAGAATATTAGGGTTTCCATAAGGTTTTGAAATTCTTGTGATAGCAATGTTAAGTTTTCGGTTCACATAATGAAATTTTTTTTGTAGATTCATCTGTAATTCTTCGACCCCTCGCGGTCTACTTTCTATTAATAACTTTGGGAATCCCATAAAGATTATGACCTGGATCAAATCGATTCTTTTTTGAATCTCTATATGCGAAATTCCCTCGGTTCCAGAGGATATTCTCATATTCTTTTGAATATAATTTTTAATAAAGTCTCTTATTTTTTGATCTTCTTGTAGGTCTTCGGAATAATTTTTTGGTTTTGCAAACCAAAGGGAATGATGCTTTTGGGTTATACCAAGTCGGAAACCAAGTGGATTTATTTTTTGTCCCATACTACCTCACTATTATATATATCGCGATCTACCATACTTGTCTTTTTCCATCTAGGTTTTTTTAACGAATAGAAAGATATATCTTCATATATATCTAAAGATATATCTTTCACTACAATAGTTATATGACAGGTAGCTTTTTTTATCGCATAACTACGTCCTCGAGCACGAGGTTTTAATTTTTTCACAACAGTACCCTCGTTAACTTCAGCTTTAATAATTATTAAATTGTCTTCGGCGGAGCCCATAGTGTAACTAGCATTTGCTGCTGCAGAATAAACTAACTTGAAAATGGGATAACATGCTTTATAGGGCATGAGTTCTAGTATCATAAGGGTTTCCTCATAGGAACGTCCGCGAATTTGATCAATTACTCTTCTTGCTTTGTCAGCAGATACAGATATATGTCGGCCTAAAGCGCGTACTTCTGTTTTTTTTTTCTTTAGCAGCATAAGGTTCTCTCCTACTAATGAATCATAAGTACCTATCTATATGATAATGATATATTTTTTAAGATAAGATTAACGAC